CAAGTAAAGCCCTTCGCATGGCAATACCTACGGTATCGGCTTGACCTTTCATAAGCGGGGACAGAACGAAACGACCATAATAAAGGCGCTTGCTGTCTACTCTTGATTCAACACATTTCCACTGTAGTGTTCGAGTGGATCCTGCTACTTCTTCTAGAACCATACTATTATTTTTATTTTCTTTATGATTATTGGATCGGATCATTGACTCATTTATTTTTCTTGGAATCTCTTGAATTCTTATTTCTACACACGTCTTTTTTTAGGGGGGCGACATCCATTATGTGGCATGGGTGTTACATCACGTACGAAACTTAATAGTATTCCGCTTCTACGAATGGCTCGTAATGCCGCATCTCTTCCGAGACCTGGACCCTTTATCATAACTTCTGCTCGTTGCATACCCTGATCCACTACTGTACGAATAGCGTTGAGTGCTGCTGCTTGAGCAGCATAAGGTGTTCCTTTTCTTGTGCCTCTGAATCCAGAAGTCCCCGCAGAAGCCCAAGAAACTACCCGACCTCGTACGTCTGTAACAGTTACAATAGTATTGTTGAAACTCGCTTGAACATGAATAACTCCTTTCGGTATTCGACGTTCATTCTTATGTGAACCAATACGTGCATTCTTACGTAAACCAATTTTTGCTATAGGTTTTGTCATATTTTATTATCTCATATTCATAAGAATAAAAAAAAAATAAGGAAGAATCAGAGATATACAGAAAGATACGCGGAATATCCATTTTATATGAAAACTGATTCTTTTTTCTTTCTTTTTACATGTACATGGGTTTTTTTCTTTTATAAAGTTCTTTATTTAGAACTTGAGAAGAATTATCTCTGTCTCTGTTTATGTCTCGGATTGGAACAAATTACTATAATTCGCCCGTGCCTACGGATCAGTCGACATTTTTCACAAATTTTACGAACAGAAGCCCTTATTTTCATATTTTTTATTCCTTACCTTCATTCTGAATCTATTTTTTTGGAAACAAAAATTAGTTTTTTTCGAATTATACCCCTACGAGGGGGATGTTTAAAAGAATGATCTAATCGTTCGAATCTTTTTTTCGAAGTCTATAAATTATGCGTCCCCTGGTTGAATCATAACGACTCATTTCTATTTTTACTCTATCTCCGGGTAGTATACGTATAAAACTGCGTCGGATTCTCCCTGAAATATAACCTAGAATTAGATCTTGATTATCTAATCGAACTCGAAACATACCGTTGGAAAGTGACTCAGTAATTAAACCCTCATGAATCAATTTTTGTTCTTTCATTTCAGATAACCCCCTTTAAGTATCAACTACTAGAGGAAGAGTTCTATAATTCTATAATTCACTTCTCCTCTCTATTTTACAAATAGATAAATAGTAAATTCGAGAGAGTATTAAGTTACCGCAGGAGAATCACCATATATAACACAAAATTTCTCCTCCAATTTTTGCTAGTCGAGCTTCTCGATCTGTCATTATACCTCGAGCAGTAGAAAGAATTAGAATCCCCATTCCGCCTAAAATCTTAGGAATTTGTTGATAGTTGGAATAAATTCGTAGACCGGGTCGGCTGATACGCTTTAAAATAATTTTATTCCCTTTCCTAGTCTTTCTATGTCGTAAGGTTAAAACCAAGAATTTTTTTTTACTTTCTTGATGTTTTCGAACGTTTTCAATAAAACCTTCTCGTAAAAGTATTTTAACAATATTTTTAGTGATATTAGTAGATGCTATTTGAACCCTTCCCTTTTTATCCATGTCAGCATTTCTTATAGAAGTTATTATATCGGCAATAATGTCCCTACCCATGACGAATTATAGTTATTGGTGCCTCCTCATTTTTGATATAATCAACATGCTTTTTTTGTTTTAGTTTAATTTTTTATTTTTTATTGAATTTTTTTTATTATTAAATTTTTTATTAAATTAGAATTTCTTTTAATTAAAAGTATATGCATGAGACACGATCTATTAATTGGATCTATTTCAGATATTCGAATTAATAGAAAATAGAATATAAATTATAGAATTATATATTCTATTCTATATCTACACTATGATATAAATACTATGATATAAATATGATATAACTAGAAATAAAAATAGGAATGAATATACTATAAAATAGTATAATTTAATATATCAAAATATAAAATATAAATAGTCGAATAATAATAATTAAATAATAATTAATATAATTATAATATTAATATAATAATAATTAATAAATTATAAATTAATATAATAATTATAATTAGAATAATTATAATAATATATAATGAAGACTATAAGACTTCGGGTGCTAATGAAACTATTTTAGTAAAATTCAACTGTCTCAATTCCCGAGCAATCGCACCAAAAATTCTAGTTCCTTTTGGATTTCCTTCTTTATCAATGATAACCGCTGCATTGTCATCATATCGTATTATCATGCCATTTTCACGTTTGAGTTCTTTACACGTGCGTACAATCACAGCTCTAATTACTTCTGATCTTTCTAGAGGCATGTTGGGCACTGCTTCTTTGATTACAGCAACAATAACATCGCCAATATGAGCATATCGTTGATTACCAGTTCCTATGATTCGAATACACATCAACTCTCGAGCTCCGCTGTTATCCGCTACATTTAAAAGGGTCTGAGGTTGAATCATATCATTTTTTTTTTTTTTTTTATCTCTTATTTCAATGCAAGGGACAAGGGAAAAAATAAATATTGTCTGTCCAGAGATAAAGAAATCCGCGTTTGTTTTTTCATTCTCAATACACCTTTACTTACTTTTGTTTACCTATCCTGATCCTGAAATAACAAATTGAGTTCGTATAGGCATTTTGCATGCAGCTATTTTCATAGCTGCTTTGGCTACAGTTTCTGATACTCCACTTATTTCATAAAGTATTCGGCCCGGTTTAACAACGGATACCCAATATTCGGGGGATCCCTTCCCCGAACCCATACGTGTTTCCATAGGTCTTACTGTAACAGGTTTGTCGGGAAAGATACGTACCCATACCTTTCCACCACGACGTGCATATCGTGTCATTGATCTTCGCCCTGCTTCTATTTGTCTAGCTGTGATCCAAGCAGGTTCAAGTGCCTGAAGAGCATATCTTCCGAAACAAATATGATTGCCTCGGCAAGATATTCCCTTCATTCTACCTCTATGTTGTTTACGAAATCTGGTTCTTTTTGGGTCATAGTTGATGGTTGTTTCTGAATTCCATCTCTACTGCAGAACCGGACATGAGAGTTTCTTCTCATCCAGCTCCTCGCGAATCACTAGACGTGTTTGTTTATGGATAATGCTTATTTCTTTTACTTTTCAAAAATTTTCTTAAAGTATTTAACTTTACCTCATATTGAATCATCCAAAAAGTCATACAATAAATGAAATATAAATTTAAATAAAAAAAATAAATATAAAAATAAAAAATATAAAACAAAAGGTTACGCGGGCGAATATTGACTCTTTTCTCTTTTATTTGGAGGGTCATTTTATGACTAGTCAGAAGAAATCTATGTTATTCTTGGTTCATTCCGCCATCCTACCCAATAAATCATTAGGATTGATTCTTTTTCAATCAAATCCTATGTAGTCACAGGTTCCATCGTTCCCATAGCTTCTCCATTAATGCTTAGGCCTGAACTCTGCAATGGAGCTCCCAACAAAATCAGTTATTTGTTTCTGAGTCAATCTCCTCAGTTTTCTTAACCCGAAGCTCGATTCAATTATTCATCTATGTTTCTATTATTTATATCCTTATTCTATCTTATTATTTATTTATCTATCTTATTAGATAGATAATCTCTATATTGATTATTGATTAGATTATTATTATTTAGTAATTATTTATATTTAGATTCTTTATTATTATGATCATATATTCATTCTATTTTTTATTATATTTTTTTATTATATTATTTTTTTATTATATATTATATTATATATTATATTATATATTATATTATATTTATGTTATATTTATATGTATAAGTATAATATTTTATTATATAATAATATAATATTTTATATTTTATTATATTAATATTAAATATATTAAATATTATATTATATTTGATATTATAGATATTATTTGATATTATAGATATTATAATTATAATTTATATTTTTATTATTTTATTTATATTTTTTATATTTATTGTATTATATTTATTGTATATTGATGTTGATGCTTTATCACACTGCCTTTTTTTATGGGGTGATTTTTCATAAACCATACATATTGGAATCATATATCATTGAGATCTTTATTCTCTCTTTCTATCATCCTTTCATTTTTCTACATCCCTTTTTTTTCATAATTTATAATTAGATTTATTTTTTATGAAAAAAATTTCAGTTGCTATAACTATATAATCGATTCAGTCATATAGTGACTGTTTCTTGGGATCTCGACAATACGAAGCAATAAGTTGGTTATTAGTTTTGAGTTTTTTTAGTTTTGATCGTTACTAAGTTTATAGTGGGGTCATCTTTTTTTTGTAATTTCAACTCTAAATAAAAAACTAAAACTAACGAGTCACACACTAAGCATAGCAATTATACGAAACCTAAATTAAAGAGTAAATCGAATTTTTATTCAACCTTATAGAATTATAATTGTTTGTTTTTCTATTGCTCAGCAGAATGGCGAGATAAGTAAAGGTCCATTATTCTTATTCTTGGTTTACAAATACCCAAATTTTTATGCCTAAGACTCCATAGATAGTTCTAATTGTATGGGAACAGTGATCAATTTTAGCCCGAATTGTTTGTAAAGGAACCCTACCTTCTCTGATCCATTCGACACGTGCAATCTCTTTTCCGTCGATACGCCCTGCGATTTGTACTTGAATTCCTTTTGTATCCGTTTGTTCAGTTAATTCAATAGCTTTCTTCATTGCCTTTCGAAATGAAACTCTATTTTTTAATTGTAAAGCTATATATTCTGCAAGAATATTAGGTTGTCCATAAGGCTTTTCAATTCTTGTGATAGC